TCTATATGAAAATTGGTTATTTACGATGTACGATGATCCCTGTTAAGCATCCATGGCTGAATGGTTAAAGCGCCCAACTCATAATTGGTAAATTTGCGGGTTCAATTCCTGCTGGATGCACGCGAACGGGAACGTTCCATAAGTCTATTGGAACAGGCTCTCTATCCATGGAATCTCATCCATCATCCATACATAACGAATTGGTATGGTATATTCATACCATAACATAAGAACAATAAGAACTCGAATTCTTATCGATACTGGAACTCAGAGCATAGGAGGGAAAGTCGATTTATGGATGGAATTAAATACGCAGTATTTACAGAAAAAAGTCTTCGTTTATTGGGAAAGAATCAATATACTTTTAATGTCGAATCGGGATTCACTAAGACAGAAATAAAGCATTGGGTCGAGCTATTCTTTGGTGTTAAGGTAGTAGCTGTGAATAGCCATCGACTACCCCGAAAGGGTAGAAGAATGGGACCTATTCTGGGACATACAATGCATTACAGACGTATGATCATTACCCTTCAACCCGGTTATTCTATTCCACTTCTAGATAGAGAAAAGAACTAAAGGAGAATACTTAATAATACGGCGAAACATTTATACAAAACACCTATCCCGAGCACACGCAAGGGAACCGTAGACAGGCAAGTGAAATCCAATCCACGAAATAAATTGATCCATGGACGGCACCGTTGTGGTAAAGGTCGTAATGCCAGAGGAATCATTACCGCAAGGCATAGAGGGGGAGGTCATAAGCGCCTATACCGTAAAATCGATTTTCGACGGAATCAAAAAGACATATCTGGTAGAATCGTAACCATAGAATACGACCCTAATCGAAATGCATACATTTGTCTCATACACTATGGGGATGGTGAGAAGAGATATATTTTACATCCCAGAGGGGCTATAATTGGAGATACTATTGTTTCTGGTACAAAAGTTCCTATATCAATGGGAAATGCCCTACCTTTGAGTGCGGTTTGAACTATTGATTTACGTAATTGGAAGTAACCAATTAGGTTTACGACGAAACCTAGAAATCGATCACTGATCCAATTTGACTACCTCTACGGGATAGACCTCAACAGAAAACTGTTGAGTAACGGCAGCAAGTGATTGAGTTCAGTAGTTCCTCATAGAAAATTATTGACTCTAGAGATATGGTAATATGGAGAAGACAAAATTGTTTGAAGCACGCACAGAACCGGAAGCGCCCCTTGTTTCAAAGAGAGGAGGACGGGTTATTCACATTTAATTTGATGGTCAGAGGCGAATTGAAAGCTAAGCAGTGGTAATTAAGACCCCCGGGTGAAAATAGGGATGTCTCCTACGTTACCCATAATATGTGGAAGTATCGACGTAATTTCATAGAGTCATTCGATCTGAATGCTACATGAAGAACATAAGCCAGATGACGGAACGCGGAGACCTAGGATGTAGAAGATCATAACATGAGCGATTCGGCAGATTTGGATTCCTTTTCTATATATCCACTCATGTGGTACTTCATCATACCATTCATATAAGATCCATCTGTCTAGAGATCGTCATATACATCTAGAAAGCCGTATGCTTTGGAAGAAGCTTGTACAGTTTGGGAAGGGATTTTTTGAGAAAAAATAAGAATCTACTTCAACCGATATGCCCTTAGGCACGGCCATACATAACATAGAAATCACACGTGGAAGGGGTGGGCAATTAGCTAGAGCAGCAGGTGCTGTAGCGAAACTGATTGCAAAAGAGGGTAAATTGGCCACTTTAAGATTACCATCTGGGGAGGTCCGTTTGGTATCCCAAAACTGCTTAGCAACAGTCGGACAAGTGGGTAATGTTGGGGTGAACCAAAAAAGTTTGGGTAGAGCCGGATCTAAGTGTTGGCTAGGTAAACGCCCCGTAGTAAGAGGGGTAGTTATGAACCCTGTGGACCACCCCCATGGGGGCGGTGAAGGGAAAGCCCCCATTGGTAGAAAAAAACCCACAACCCCTTGGGGTTATCCTGCGCTTGGAAGAAGAACTAGGAAAAGTAAAAAATATAGTGATAGTTTTATTCTTCGTCGCCGTAAGTAAATACATAACTAGGAATATGGAAAATTGCATTGCAATAAGGCGATGGGCGAACGACGGGAATTGAACCCGCGCATGGTGGATTCACAATCCACTGCCTTGATCCACTTGGCTACATCCGCCCCTTATCCAGCTAAAGGATTTTCTCTTTTTTCCACTCATCATTATTCTATTTATTCTGACCTCCATACCTCGATCGAGATAGTGGACATAGGATGCCACTCTTTAAAATGAAAAAAGGAGTAATCAGCTGTGACACGAAAAAAAACGAATCCTTTTGTAGCTCGTCATTTATTGAAAAAAATCGAAAAGGTCAATATGAAGGAGGAGAAAGAAACAATAGTAACGTGGTCCCGGGCATCTAGCATTCTACCCGCAATGGTTGGCCATACAATCGCGATTCATAATGGAAAGGAACATATACCTATTTACATAACAAATCCTATGGTAGGTCGCAAATTGGGGGAATTCGTGCCTACTCGGCATTTCACGAGTTATGAAAGTGCAAGAAAGGATACTAAATCTCGTCGTTAACTGAATTCAGAATAGAAAGATTCAGAATAAACAAAGTTTATAGGATTCAAATGTAGGCGGGGAATAAGCTTATTTATGACAAGTTTCAAATTGGTAAAGTATATCCCTAGGATAAAGAAGAAGAAGAACGGGCTACGGAAACTCGCAAGAAAAGTTCCAACTGATCGTCTACTTAAGTTCGAACGGGTTTTCAAAGCACAAAAACGCATACATATGTCCGTTTTTAAAGCACAAAGAGTTCTTGATGAGATTCGCTGGCGTTACTACGAGGAAACCATTATGATACTGAACCTCATGCCTTATCGAGCATCTTATCCCATCTTAAAGTTGGTTTATTCGGCAGCAGCAAATGCTACTCATTATCGGGATTTCGACAAAGCTAATTTATTCATAACAAAAGCCGAAGTGAATAGGAGTACTATTATGAAAAAATTCAGACCTCGGGCTCGAGGACGCGGTTATCCTATAAAAAAAACCATGTGTCATATAACAATTGTACTAAATATAGTAAAGAAATCTAAATAACTTTTAGATCAACCTAAGATTTCGATTCCCAGTAAAAAAAAAATAGAATAGAAAAATATGGGACAAAAAATAAATCCACTCGGTTTCAGACTTGGTACAACCCAAAATCACCATTCTTTTTGGTTCGCACAACCAAAAAATTATTCTGAAGGTCTACAAGAAGATAAAAAAATACGGAATTGTATCAAGAACTATATACAAAAGAATAGGAAAAAAAGCTCGAATAGAAAAATAGAATCAGACTCAAGTTCCGAAGTAATTACACATATAGAAATTCAAAAAGAAATCGATACAATTCACATTATAATCCATATTGGATTTCCCAATTTATTAAAGAAAAAAGGAGCAATCGAAGAATTAGAGAAAGATATCCAAAAGGAAGTGAATTCTGTAAACCAGAGACTTAATATTGCTATTGAAAAAGTTAAAGAACCTTACAGACAACCTAACATTCTTGCAGAATATATAGCTTTCCAATTAAAAAATAGAGTTTCATTTCGAAAGGCAATGAAAAAAGCCATTGAATTAACTAAAAAAGCAGATATAAAGGGAGTAAAAATCAAAATTGCAGGCCGTCTAGGAGGAAAAGAAATTGCACGGGCCGAATGCATCAAAAAGGGGAGACTTCCCCTCCAAACAATTCGCGCTAAAATTTATTATTGCTGCTATCCAATTCGAACTATCTATGGAGTATTAGGTGTAAAAATTTGGATATTCGTAGAAGAAGAATAACTAACCTTGTCTTCTCATTCTGGCCAGCGACAGAATAAAAAAGACAGACAAGAACATTATTTTTCCAAAAATCCTAGAAAAAAGAAGAAATTATACCTCTTTCTATAAGATTTAATGAAAATTGAGAAATCTTTTAATATAATTGCTATGCTTAGTGTGTGACTCGTTATTTTTTTCTTTAGGGTCAAAAATAGAAATTCAAAAAAAAAAAAAAAAAAATGGAGCGAACCCTACTAAAAATAGAAAAAAAATTAGTAATTATAGAAAATTAACTAATAACCAACCTATTGCTTCGTATTGTCGAGATCCTAACAAAGAAACAGTCACTATGTGAATAAATACATCTATCATAAATGAGTAGATCTATCATATAGTTGTAGCAACTGCATTTTTTTCTATAAAAAAGAAACCGTATTCTAGGTTGTGAAACAAAACTAAAGGGATGTGGATAAAAGGAGGGATGATAGATAGAAAGAAGAAGAATAAGAAAGATATAAGATTCCAACGTGTATGGTCTATGAATTACATCATAAAAGGCAATGTGATAAAGCATCAATATAATAAAATAATAAAAATTAAGAGAGAATTAAAAATCGTAATTTTGTGAAACAATAAATAAAAATTTAAAGCAATAATAAAGAGCAGCCCTGGTTAATAAAACTGAGAAAATTAACTCCAAAAGTTTGGAAGCTCCATTGCAGGATTTAAACCTAACCATTAAAGGAGAAGCTGTAGGAACGACAAAACCTATGACTGCATAGGATTGATTTTATTGAAAAGAATCCTAATACTTCATTGGGTGGGATGGCGGAACAAACCAAAAAATTGCTTTATTTGCTAAGGTTATAAATTAACAAATAAGACAAGAAAGAGTAAATATTCGCACGCGAAATCCTTATTGAATTAGAATACTTTACTACGATTAAATAAGGGTAAAAATAAGGATATTCCTAAAAAAAAATGGATTACATTATCTAAAAATTGTGTATCTATCCGTAATATTTTTGAATATTATGGAATTCGAGAAATTTGCACGCTTTCTCATTTCATTCGCGAGGAGCTGGATGAGAAGAAACTCTCATGTCCAGTTTTGCAGTAGAGATGGAACTAAAAAAAACCATCCATCGACTATAACCCCAAAAGAACTAGATTTCGTAAACAACATAGAGGAAGAATGAAGGGAAAATCCTGCCGAGGCAATCGTATTTGTTTTGGTAGATATGCTCTTCAAGTACTTGAACCCGCTTGGATTACAGCGAGACAGATAGAAGCAGGACGAAGAGCAATGACACGATATGCACGTCGTGGTGGAAAACTATGGGTACGTATATTTCCCGACAAACCGGTTACACTAAGACCCACAGAAACACGTATGGGTTCGGGAAAGGGGTCCCCCGAATATTGGGTAGCCGTTGTTAAACCAGGTCGAATACTTTATGAAATGAGCGGAGTATCTGAAACTATAGCTAGAGCAGCTATCTCCATAGCTGCCAGTAAAATGCCCATACGAAGCCAATTTCTTAGATTAGAGATATAGACCCCCAAGGAGTATTGAAGATAAAAAACCCGGGGTTTTCCTTCTGGAGAGACAATATATCTTTCATTCCTTTGCAGTGAAATAACAAATTGAAATCCAAATAATATGATTCAACCTCAGACCCTTTTAAATGTAGCGGATAACAGTGGAGCTCGAAAATTGATGTGTATTCGAGTCATAGGAGCTGCTGGTAATCAGCGATATGCTCGTATTGGTGATGTTATTGTTGCTGTAATCAAAGACGCAGTGCCCCAAATGCCTTTAGAAAGATCCGAAGTAATTCGAGCTGTAATTGTACGTACATGTAAAGAATTCAAATGTAAAGACGGTATAATAATACGCTATGATGACAATGCAGCAGTTATCATTGATCAAAAAGGAAATCCAAAAGGAACTAGAGTTTTTGGCGCAATTGCCGAGGAATTGAGAGAATTCAATTTTACTAAAATAGTTTCATTAGCTCCTGAAGTATTATAAATACTAGTAGCTGAGATATAGATCAAAGAAAAAATTTAGTAGATTGTGTTTTACGTATATGCTTTAAAATAAAAAAAAGAAAAAGGGAAACATGTTGATTATCTAAAAATTAGGAGGAACCTAGAATTAGAGTCTTATGGGCAAGGACACTATTGCTGATTTACTAACCTCTATAAGAAACGCAGACATGAGTAAAAAGGGAACTGTTCGAGTAGTATCTACAAATATTACCGAAAACATTGTTAAAATACTTCTACGAGAGGGTTTTATTGAAAGTGTTCGGAAACATCAAGAAAGTAATAGATATTTCTTGGTTTCAACTTTGCGACATCAAAAGAGAAGGACTAGAAAGGGAATATATAGAACTAGAACCTTTTTAAAGCGTATAAGCCGACCTGGCTTACGAATTTATGCTAACTATCAAGGAATTCCTAAGGTTTTGGGCGGAATGGGAATTGCTATTCTTTCTACTTCTCAAGGTATAATGACAGATCGAGAAGCTCGACTAAAGAGAATTGGGGGAGAAATCTTATGTTATATATGGTAATAGCCCCGCCTAGAGTACCTGAATTCTATCTCGAACTTCCTATTTTGAAAATGCAAATAGAAAAATAGGAGAAAAAAATATGACAGAAAAAAAAAATAGGAGAGAAAAAAAAAACCCGAGAGAAGCAAAAGTTACTTTCGAAGGTTTAGTTACGGAAGCCCTACCCAACGGAATGTTCCGAGTTCTTTTAGAGAATGACACCATAATCCTGGGCTATATTTCAGGAAAAATCCGGTCCAGTTCTATACGAATATTGATGGGGGATAGGGTCAAAATTGAAGTAAGTCGTTATGATTCAAGCAAGGGGCGTATAATTTATAGACTTCCCCATAAGGATTCGAAGCGTACCGAAGACTCGAAGGATACTGAAGATTTGAAGGATACCAAAGATTCAAAGGATTAGGTTTTTCTAGGATAATAAATTCCAAATTTCAAAATATAAGTAAAGAGGCTTATTTTTTCCCAAAGAGTAGAGTCATAGTTTAAGAAAGGAATACCTAAATATGAAAATAAGAGCTTCCGTTCGTAAAATTTGTACAAAATGTCGACTGATTCGTAGGCGTGGGCGAATTAGAGTCATTTGTTCCAATCCGAAGCATAAACAAAGACAGGGGTAATCTTTCAAAAAAGGAGCTTTCCTTTCTAAAAAGTAAAGAAAAGTACCCACAGAAATGTCCAAATTCCAAATCAAAAAATGAAAGTAAAGGATATATTTAACCTTGAAACGGATATCTTTGTATCTTTTTTTCTTTTTGTTATTTCTAACTCATATTTATGAGATAATAAAATATGACAAAAGCTATACCAAAAGTAGGTTCACGTAAGAAAGTGCGTATTGGTTTGCGTAGGAATGCCCGTTTTAGTTTACGGAAGAGTGCACGTAGAATAACAAAAGGGGTTATTCATGTTCAAGCCAGTTTCAACAATACCATTATAACTGTTACAGACCCACAAGGTCGGGTGGTTTTCTGGTCCTCCGCAGGTACTTGTGGATTCAAAAGCTCAAGAAAAGCATCACCCTATGCCGGTCAAAGAACAGCAGTAGATGCTATTCGTACAGTGGGTTTGCAACGAGCAGAAGTTATGGTAAAAGGGGCTGGTAGCGGAAGAGATGCCGCATTACGAGCCATTGCTAAAAGTGGTGTACGGTTAAGTTGTATACGCGATGTAACACCTATGCCACATAATGGATGTCGACCTCCTAAAAAAAGACGTCTGTAAAAGAATTAAACCGTTTTCAAGAGAAATAAACGATTTAATGATCAAATAAATACTAATCTATTATGGTTCGAGAGGAGGTAACAGGATCCACCCAAACACTACAGTGGAAGTGTGTTGAATCAAGAGTAGATAGTAAGCGTCTTTATTATGGTCGTTTCATTCTGTCCCCACTTAGAAAAGGTCAAGCAGATACTGTCGGTATTGCCTTGCGAAGAGCTTTACTTGGAGAAATAGAAGGAACATGTATCACACGCGCAAAATTTGGGAACGTGCCACACGAATATTCTACTATAGTAGGTATTGAAGAATCCATACAAGAAATTTTACTAAATTTGAAAGAAATTGTATTGAGAAGTAATCTCTATGGAGTTAGAGACGCATTAATTTGCGTCAAAGGTCCTAGATACATAACCGCTCAAGATATAATCTTACCACCTTCCGTAGAAATCGTTGATACGACACAACCTGTAGCTAACTTGAAAGACCCCATTGATTTATGTATTGAGTTACAGATCAAGAGAGATCGTGGATATCATACGGAACTCAGAAAGAACTCTCAAGATGGAAGTTATCCTATAGATGCTGTATCCATGCCTGTTCGAAATGTGAATTATAGTATTTTTTCTTGTGGGAATGGAAATGAAAAACACGAGATACTTTTTCTCGAAATATGGACGAATGGCAGTTTAACCCCTAAAGAAGCGCTTTATGAAGCTTCTCGTAATTTGATTGATTTATTTCTTCCTTTTCTACACGCAGAGGAAGAAGGCCTTAGTTTCGAAGAAAATAAAACCAGGTTTACTCCACCTCTTTTAACCTTTCAAAAAGGATTCACTAATCTAAAGAAAAACAAAAAAGGAATTCCATTAAATTGTATTTTTATTGATCAATTAGAATTGCCTTCTAGAACATATAATTGTCTCAAAAGGGCCAATATACATACACTATTGGACCTTTTGAGTAAGACTGAAGAGGATCTTATGAGAATTGACAGCTTTCGTATGGAAGATGGAAAACTTATATGGGCCACTCTAGAGAAGCATCTCCCAATTGATTTACCTAAGAACAAGTTCTCGCTTTAAATCCATTACAATTTTTCCTCTTTTTCTTTTTCGAATTAGAATAAAAAGAAAAAAGAAAACAATTTTGCATCTTTGGCACAATCTATATTTTTGCGAAATGGATCATAATAAAATAGATTTTAGGTATCTAGGGAAGATTGACTTGGAAGTAACTATTTCCTAGATACCCATTGAGGGGACTTCACGGTTGAATGAATCAACCTAAAAAAAAATCCCTAAAAAAGACCTAAAGTTAAGGATTTATCAATAGGTAATGTTGCTCCAATACCTAACCAAAGAGCTACTACAGTACCGATTAAAAAAACGGTCGTAGCTACTGGGCGACGAAATGGATTTTGGAATTTATTGACATTCTCGAGAAAGGGTACTGTTAATAAGCCTGTTGGAACAGAAACCATTAAGAGAACGCCCAATAACTTATTGGGTACTGTACGAAGTATTTGAAATACGGGAAAGAAGTACCACTCGGGTAATATTTCCAGAGGAGTTGCAAACGGATCCGCCGGTTCACCGATCATTGACGGCTCGAGAACCGCTAAACCTACATTACATGCAATAGTACCTAAAATTACTACTGGAAAAATGTATAAAAGATCGTTGGGCCATGCGGGTTCCCCATAATAATTATGTCCCATTCCTTTAGCTAATTTTGCTCTTAATACAGGATCATTTAAGTCAGGTTTCTTTGTTATTGGGATAGGTGAATTCTTTAGGATCCATCCCCCAAAGGAACCGGACATGAGAATTTTTCATCATCCGGCTCGAGCAAGAATGAAAGAAATAAGACCGTGGAGGATCCACAATAGAATAGGTTATATAATGACTCAATGAATCAAAGTAAGAAAAGCTTTATCAGATTATCTTTTCCGAAGTTCCACCTATAACTACTCATTGAAAAGAATCCTATTCTTATGCGTAAATGCTCAATATCCAAGTGGGCTTACAAATTTGATCATGATCAATTGCTTTGTGGATTGTCTCTTGATTAGTTGGTGTTTATCCCCTCAATACCACAAGTTTCTTACGTCCAAACAAAGTATTTACTTGTTACTAATAAAAAATTAAAAAGTTTAGCCTACTTTCTTCCTTAGATCCCTTCTTTTACTCCGATAATATTGCGGATCGAAATCAATGCAAAGAAAATGAATGCATTTCCATACTATAATAAAAAGTAAGTGTAATAAATATAGAATTGGATCATATCACATGACTTATTCCATTTATACTCTACGGGATCTTACGGAGCCTGTTCATGGATGACATGGTTGGGGTATGATCATGGAAAATATTCTCCTCGAATGAACCAGCCTATCCTTCCTAGATAGGGGACTTACGTATTGATTGGATGCGGAGACACCTTTGGTCGTGAATTCTAATGCGGCAGATCTAATTCTCTATCTGCATGGCTAAATCAATAATTCAAGTCACACACTCCCATAATCCGCCTTATTTTTTTTTCGTAAAATTAACTTCAACTATTTCTATCAAAATACTTAAGATATTTGTATACTGCAAAGTTGAAGAGAAGTATCCAAATGACATGTCTTATTTTATAATAACCCATGTTTGTAGCAATGAAATACCACAACCTACCCGATATGATATCTGAGAATTCGAATTTTCTATGATAAGCCTTCCCTATAAAGGACCAGAAATACCTTGCTTACGTATCATTGGAAAGTGCATTAACATAAATACAGCAGTAAGAAGAGGCAGTACAAAGGTATGTAAACTATAAAAACGAGTCAAAGTGGATTGCCCCACACTAGCACTTCCACGTAATAACTCCACTAAAGGGGATCCTATTACCGGAATCGCTTCAGGTACACCTGTCACAATTTTGACTGCCCAATAACCGATTTGATCCCAAGGTAAAGAATAACCGGTTACACCAAATGATGCAGTCAATACAGCCAAAACCACACCTGTGACCCAAGTTAATTCACGGGGTTTTTTAAATCCACCCGTGAGATACACACGAAATACGTGCAGGATCATCATTAGAACCATCATACTTGCTGACCATCGATGAACTGATCGGATTAACCAACCAAAGTTGGCCTCCGTCATTATATATTGAACGGAGGAAAAAGCCTCTGTAACGGTTGGTCGGTAGTAAAAAGTCATAGCAAAACCGGTAGCAACTTGTACTAAAAAACAAGTAAGTGTAATTCCTCCTAAACAATAAAATATGTTGACGTGAGGAGGAACATATTTACTCGTTATATCATCCGCAATTGCCTGAATCTCAAGACGTTCCTCAAACCAATCATATACTTTATTGAGATAGGTAACTAGCCTGACCCCCCCCCCTCTGAGAACCGTATATGAAAATTTCATCTCATACGGCTCAAGCAGAAACACACAAATTTTCAACGGATATTAGAAAAAAAAAGGCTCAAAACTTCATCAGCCACAGGATTGTATCAATTTGCCTTGAAGATATTAAATAAGAAAAATCCAGAATTTCTTCTTTGTGATGATAATACCAAAAAATCTCAAGTGGGCTCATCTGTCTTTCTTTCCCTTATGTTGATCATAAGAGGCCTCTTGACTTTTCTCTTCCCTATTTTTTATTTATTTATTTTTGATTTATTTTACTAGTAAAATAATAAATATTTATAGTGGTTTTCTAATAGAAATTATCTTGTTGCGATCCTATGAATCAGTTCAATTAAAACCTTAGATTCATACTAGAGCCACGATGATTGAGTCTCAAGCTAAACAAAAGAAAAGGCAAGGGTTCTTCGAATAAGAACCGCTTGATGATCATTTATTGAATTGGTGTAATGACTCGACAAAATCGAGAGAAAAAATGTTGTCTTTTGGACAAACAAAATTGGAAAGAAGAAAAGTTCTTTTTTTATTAAGAACTACTTGAATTTTTTTTTCAGTCTGGTTGCGAGGTCTAAATAGTGAGTATGAATCATAGTTCCATTTTTTTTTCTTGATCCACTCTATGTATTTCGTGTTCCAGATACTAGAATAAATAATATCCGACGAATTAGAATCATTTTGATAGAGAGAACAGGCCCTTTCTATGTATTATCAATAGGATCAATTCTAACAAGTCACACACTCATATTCCAGAGATACCAAAACAAAAAAATCCACGGTCGAACTACCAGAATGTTTAGAAATGTGGAACTTAAAGCAGAAAGGCCTTTTTTGGATGGAAAAACTATGACTTCGTAGTTTTAGTTAGTAGAAACCTAAGTGACTAAAATTCCGTCCAGTAAAACAGAAGAATTATAAATTTCTAAAATGATAGATAAGAATATCGCGAATAAAGCCATTGCAACCCCCATAAAAGGAGTAGTCCCCCAACCCGGAGCGACTTTCCCATATTCCGAATTCAAGGGTTTCAATAAACTACCTGCGCCAGTTCGTTTTGGTCTAGGTCTAGAACTATCTTCGACGGTTTGTGTAGCCATAAATTCTATTTAATCATTGGTGTTGACTTTGTATACTATTCCGTTGTAGTTGTAAATACACGATCTTTATCATAGATCCATTGTAATCTTGAAATTCTATAAAAATGGAAACAGCAACTTTAGTCGCCATCTTCATATCTGGTTTACTTGTAAGCTTTACCGGGTATGCCTTATATACCGCGTTTGGGCAACCCTCTCAACAATTAAGAGATCCATTCGAAGAACATGGGGACTAGTTGAAGTAAGAAGTCTCCCAGCTGGGAGACTTCTTACTTCAATTAAATTATTTCATTTTTTAGTCGGAACCTTAGGTGGTTCTCGGAAGAAGATAGCGAAAAAAATTATCCCTAAAGTTGAAACTAAAAGGAACGTATAAACCAATGCTTCCATAGATTCGATCGTGGTTTATTTACAATTATAACTTCCACACCTATTCACTTGTCATTTGGGATCATTTCCCATATAAAAAAAAAGAATCAAAGAAAGGACAGGAGATGTTTCCCATATCAAATCAAAAAAGGGAGGCTAAAGATACTATACCATGGCAATGTGGTATCAGATTGTCTGTCTTCTTGTAGTTGGATCCCCCACTTTTTGGAATGTTCCAAATTCCACTTGAGCATCCAAGTCTGGATCAATACCAGCAAAAACATCTCGGAACAAGGTTCGAGCGCCATGCCAAATGTGCCCGAAAAAGAAGAGCAAAGCAAAGGTAGCGTGACCAAAAGTGAACCAACCCCTTGGACTGCTTCGAAAAACACCATCTGATTTCAAAGTAGCTCGATCTAATTCAAAAATTTCTCCTAATTGGGCGCGCCTCGCATATTTTTTTACAGTAGCAGGATCAGAATAACTTACTCCATTAAGTTCGCCACCATAGAACTCCACCGTTACGCCTACTTGTTCAACGCTATATTTGGATTCTGCTCGTCTAAAAGGAACGTCCGCTCTCACAATTCCCTCTTCATCTACCAAAACTACCGGAAATGTTTCAAAAAAAGTAGGCATACGACGTACAAAAAGTTCGCGCCCTTCTTTATCTCTAAAGACGGGATGTCCTAACCATCCAACAGCTATTCCATCCCCATTGTCCATTGAGCCTGCTCTGAATAATCCCCCCTTTGCCGGATTATTACCAATATAATCATAAAAAGCTAATTTTTCGGGAATTTTAGACCAAGCTTCTGATAAACTAAGATTTTCGGCTAACCCATCACTAACTCTTCGATATATTTCTTGCTGAAAGTATCCTTGATCCCACTGATAACGAGTAGGTCCAAATAATTCGATTGGGGTAGTTGCCGATCCATACCACATAGTTCCGGCAACTACGAAAGCTGCAAAAAAAACAGCAGCGATACTACTGGAAAGTACAGTCTCAATATTGCCCATACGTAATCCTTTGTATAGACGTTGAGGCGGACGGACACTAAGATGGAATAGGCCCGCTAATATGCCCAGTGTACCCGCAGCAATATGATGCGAAGCTATTCCTCCCGGAACGAAAGGATCAAAACCTTCTGCACCCCACGCAGGATTTACAGCTTGTACTTTTCCTGTTAGTCCATAAGGATCGGACACCCATATCCCAGGACCATACAAACCGGTTACATGAAATGCACCAAAGCCAAAACAAGCCACCCCTGCAAGAAATAAATGAATTCCAAAGATCTTGGGCAAATCCAAAGAAGGTTTTCCCGTCCGCTCATCACAGAATATTTCTAGGTCCCAATATACCCAATGCCAGATAGCTGCCAAGAAACACAAACCAGAAAACACAATATGCGCACCTGCCACACCTTCATAACTCCAAATACCCGGATTCGTTATAGTTCCTCCTGAAATACTCCAACCACCCCACGAATTGGTTATTCCTAAACGAGTCATGAAGGGGATAACGAACATACCTTGTCTCCACATTGGATCCAGAACAGGATCAGAGGGATCAAAAACTGCTAATTCGTATAAAGCCATCGAGCCAGCCCAACCAGAAACTAGAGCTGTATGCATTATATGCACCGAAAGCAATCGACCCGGATCATTCAATACGACAGTATGAACACGATACCAAGGCAAACCCATGGAAATACCCCTTTAGCAAAGAAAAATAGACACGATGTCGTTTTATTTTATCGCATTGGAAAAGACTATCCATATCCTATGTACCTAACCCTTCTAGGGGATTCTGTGTCAGAAAGCGTGCATATTTATTTCATTTCATTAAAAATAAGAAGCCAATTCTGTTTGTAAGAAAAAAGAGAAGCAGATCTATTCTATACTCGATAAGTGCCAATATGCAACGGGTAGCTTGGGCTATTTTGAAAAACGAAGAATAGATCCCTAATCCCTCTTTGTTTATCATTCGAATCACAGATTCCTTTTTCTTTATTCAATCTGTCTTACCTTCCTTATATGTATAATTTTTCAATCTATGTATCATTTCAATCCATGTATTAATAGAATCTATAGTATTCTTATAGAATAAGAAAAAAATGAAAATAATAAACTGCAGATTCTTTCTTTCTCTTCCATTCTTAAGTTTCCATATTAAAGTGTAGTTTTCTTACTTAAATCTAATAATATTAATCTAATATGCCCATTGGTGTTCCAAAAGTACCTTACCGGATTCCCGGAGATGAAGAAGCGACTTGGGTTGACTTATACAATGTTATGTATCGAGAAAGGACACTTTTTTTAGGTCAAGAGATTCGTTGCGAGATCACGAATCATATTACAGGTCTCATGGTATATCTCAGTATAGAAGATGGAATTAGTGATATTTTTTTGTTTATAAACTCCCCCGGCGGGTGGTTAATCTCGGGAATGGCAATTTTTGATACAATGCAAACGGTGACACCAGATATATATACAATATGCCTCGGAATAGCCGCGTCCATGGCCTCCTTCATTCTGCTTGGAGGAGAACCCACTAAACGTATAGCATTCCCTCACGCTAGAATTATGCTTCACCAACCGGCTAGTGCTTATTATCGGGCAAGGACACCAGAATTTTTACTAGAAGTGGAAGAATTACACAAAGTTCGCGAAATGATCACAAGGGTTTATGCACTAAGAACAGGCAAACCTTTTTGGGTTGTATCCGAAGACATGGAAAGGGATGTTTTTATGTCAGCAGACGAAGCCAAAGCTTATGGACTTGTTGATATTGTAGGGGATGAAATGATTGACGAGCACTCCGATACTGATCCAGTATGGTTTCCAGAAATGTTTAAGGATTGGTAGTGGCTGAATTTCTTGTAAATTTATCGGGTTTTATGCGATTTTTTAGAAAATAGAAATACTTCATGATGATGAATCATCAGGTTAAGATCGATCTAAACCAATCCATTTTTTCTATATACATACAACATGCCAACGGTTAAACAACTTATTAGAAATGCAAGACAGCCAATACGAAATGCTAGAAAAACGCCCGCGCTTAAGGGATGTCCTCAGCGTCGAGGAACATGTGCTAGGGTGTATGTGCGACTCGTTCAGATCATGAATTCAAACAAATAAGACAATTTTAGAAATATCCATGATCGGTACCAATGAATAGGATAGAGCTTCTCTCTCCTAGATTTCTATGGTATATGGAATTTATGGTTTCCTTTGGTGCAAATCCAATCATCTAGATTGGAAGAAGCAATTCCCCCATTGGTAGCAAATGGTTATCGATTAAGCGGAGGAAATAGTAATAAAAAGAAAAGGCTTATGCTCTTTTATCTTAAAAGAACGGACTAAAGGGTCAGCTACTTAGCCAACTTTCATAATTAAATACCGTCACTGTATGAATAACTCTTATTTATTGTGAAAAGAGCGATTTACTCTAGAATGGATAGGTAGAGCCAAAGACTGTGAACTATACAAGTTCACAATACCTTTTGATGAAAGAAAGGGCTCCGGTGTATAGAGAGGGCCTCACCGTTTAAAAGAGAACCATAGAAACGATGGAACCCACGGTTTTTTTAGTATCGTTAGAATTTGTTATTTCTATGCGAAATAACTGAAGGGGATAGAATACAAAATCGTGGTTGGGAAGGTTATAGTAGCAAAAGCCATTGGAATATATATTTTATATATCGGAATAATCCGTTTTGTTATTAATGGGAAAAAGAACCGTTAAAAGAAGAGAAATCATTAGTTATTCATTAAGGTTAATTTGATTCAATGACCAGAGTTCCACGAGGATATATAGCTCGGAGACGACGAACAAAAATGCGTTCATTTGCCTCAAACTTTAGAGGGGCTCATTTAAGACTTAATCGAATGATTACTCAACAAGTAAGAAGAGCTTTTGTTTCTTCTCATCGAGATAGAGGCAGGCAAAAGAGGGATTTTCGTCGTTTGTGGATCACTCGGATAAACGCAGCAACACGGATATATAAAATATTCGATAGTTATAGTAAATTAATACACAATCTGTACAAAAAGGAATTGATTCTTAATCGTAAAATGCTTGCACAAGTAGCTGTATTAAATCCAAATAATCTTTACACGATTTCCAATAAAATAAAGACCATCAATTAAAGGGACAAAAAGTAATATACAGGAATAATTAAAACCGAATTCCCGGAGAGGGAACTCCGGGAAGATACAATAAATTAAGATTAAGTGGTAGGAATCAACGAGCATGTTGCAATAAATAAAAAACTATTTATTTTTTCCCATTTTTTTTCTTTTCTTATAACAAACAAGAGAATCTAAACTGGATTACTTTATTTATATATGAGTCTGACCCTTTCGAATAAAACATCAACAATCGGAACTTAAGCTCCGATTGTTGTTTCTTAAATTCTGGTTGGAGTTTCTTAAATTTCGATTGGAATTGAACTTTTGTGTTAATTGAGGAATATGTCTATTTTTTCTGTGTCTAGGACCAGTAATTATTGAAATTGACTGGGCTTGAAATTGCTTCTCATTTTCATAATTACGAAATGGTAAGAAAGATAAAATACGAGCCTGTTTTATAGCAAGAGTAATTAATCGTTGTTGTTTCAAGGTTAATCGATTTATTCGTCTGGATAATATTTTTCCTTGTTCACTAATAAATCGATTAATTAAGCTCATGTTTCTATAATCAATTCGGTCCCCCGGACCAATTCGGGAACGCCTACGAAAAGTTTGTTTGGATTTACGAAAAGGTTGTTTAAATTTACGAAAAGGTTGCTTGGATTTATGAAAAGTTTGTTTGGATTTACGAAAAGGTTGCTTAGATTTACGAAAAGGTTGTTTAGATATATACATTATTTATTCCTTATTTTAAAATTGGAAAAAAAAAAATGGATTTCTTTATTTTATTAATTTTGGATCCAGAAGAAGTAGTCTTTCTTTGGTCCATATATTATTTGATTCATATACTATGATATATATAAACCTCTATACATATGAAATAATATCTACCTAAAGTGAATTTTTATTTTGTATTCTGTCTCTGTTCTATATATTAAATAATAAATTAATAAATTCTTATTCTTTCTATTCTTTAGAAAAATAAAAACCACGACGCTCCTATTTCTTTATTTCATTATGAATCGTATGCTTGCGGCAATAACGACAAAATTTTCTTAATTCTAATTGTCGGGGTGTATTGTGGCGATTCTTTTGAGTACTATATCTAGAAACCCCCGTCGATTCCTTATTGGTACCCTTTCGAACACAACTGATACACTCCAAAATCACTCTTATTCTAACATCTTTGCCCTTGGCCATGAACCTCCTTTCCTTTTTTGATCGACTTAACTTAATTCTCATACCTGTTCTTTTATTCTTCTATATTGGATCGGAAAAAGAAGAATAAAATCCAATAGAATGAATAAAAAATGGAGAAATAATTAAAGAATACAATCCTTTCATTTAAGTAGCAAGCCCGGCTCTTTCTATGCTTGAATTTGTGAGTCCTGACTTAGCTTGGATACCGCTTTAAATTCAATTTATCTTCCAAAATGAGATTTACCAAATTTTTGCTAACTCTGAGGTTCAACCCAATCCATCTTTTCTTTCTTTTTGATTCGTATACTAAAAAATGAAAGAAAATTTTCTTCATGTCATGAAGAATTCTGCCTCTCGTATAGGAATAAATAGAATTAAAAAAAAGGGAATGACAAAGCATCTGGGAATAAACGATTAATTTCTATCAATAAACCTGCTAAAGCCCCAAACCATAGAGTACTTAGCACGGGTGCTACAGAGAGATATGTTTTTATATCCCGCATTGAAAATCCTCCTTCCTTATTAGAATACATATATGATCAGATACTCTTGCCCAAGATCGTTTGTATTTCTTTATTTAGGCGAAATTCCTAACTAAAAAAACAAAATCAATATTCTATATATATAGAATGAACCGTATAGACGAGATTTTCCTATCCCTAAAAAAGAAAAAGATGACCCCTTCTTCCTATACATTACTAAGGAATAGTAATCTTTCTTTTATAGGTGAAATTCAACTGGATTTTCGATATATACCCTTCCTTGATTATATGAGACCAAAAACAAGAAATGACAAGAAAGTTGTATATAGATAGAGAAATAGAAGAAAATTACGATGTGGAAAACAAGAAAGGAATTGTGTACAATGGCATTGTACAACAATTTGGAAGAGGGATGTAGCGCAGCTTGGTAGCGCGTTTGTTTTGGGTACAAAATGTCACAGGTTCAAATCCTGTCATCCCTACCTATTACTTCTCTCTTCTTTATAGACAGTAGCGCGGAGATCAATTAAAGTGTATATAACTTGAATTTGTGGATACTATACGTACGTGAGACACGTTAGGAGTAGAAAAGGATTTTCTTTTTGAAAGCGCTCTTAGTTCAGTTTGGTAGAACGCGGGTCTCCAAAACCCGATGTCGTAGGTTCAAATCCTACAGAGCGTGATTCTATCTATCTTATGTCGAAACAGAGTAAAATAATTAAAAAAAAGTCGAATTACAACTCCAATTGGACCTCCTCTCTAGTCTGGAGGAGGTCAATCAAAAAATAAATAGTACTCAATTAAAGATCCAACTGATCCCCACGCCTGTATTGTAAATACGCAGTCACGAATAATCCCGCTAAAGTAATAGGGATTAGGCCTAAGACGATTCCAAATAGAAAAACTTCAATCATTTCGATTTGTTCGAGGGTATAAAAAAAGAGGTACGATCTATCTCTAAATAATAGTCTAAATTATCCACGAATCTCAATGACAAAAAAAAGAATTGGTAATTCGCGTGGAAAAAGGTCCTATAATATCAGGAATCCAAAAGAAAGATTCTTATTTTCTGACTTATTCATTCAATTCATTTCAAATAAGACGTATCTTGTTCAAGCCAATAAATAGAGCTGGGGTTATAGTTAAAGCAGCCAGTAGAAAACCGAAATAACTAGTTATAGTAAGCATGAAGGGGTTAAATTCCATTTTTTTTTTTTTTTACTACACTACATATGTTGGTAAAGCACTTACCTAAGTTATGGAAAATTCCTAATTGATTTGATTGGTTATTTTAGATAATACTAAAAAACAAGATAGAGGGAGATACAGAAGTGGAAAAGAAAATCGATTCATCAGATGGGAATGGGACATGAGTCCCTAATTCCGAATCAAGAGATTTATTGTGGAATCTGTTAGTTAAGTAAAGTAATAATATTAAGAACTAGATCATCTAAACCCGTTAAAAAAAATTGTATTTTTTAGGAATTTTGGAATAAAAGATAAATAAAGAATGGAATTTGAAAAAAGTTCTTTCTATTTCAGATTATTTCTTTTTCAAATTGTATTCCTTATGGAATAAGAGGAGAAGAAAACCATTCCGCGACTCCCAAAGGTCCCCCTAAAAAAGGGAAAAATTGACTTTTTTTTATTTATTCTTTTATCTTTTTCTTTTAAGTTCTATCTTCTGTCTCTCTCTATTTCATCTCGTAAAGTTACATGCTTGCATTTGGTTAAGAAAGTTAGACCTAATCCAACAAACAAGATAGGATTGATTCCGAATCTTGAATCTTCAAGCAATGTATTCCGTTTCTTTCATAACGGATTATCTACTATTGGATTTTCTGTTTTTTAGATAGTATTTTATACTAACCAATTTAATTCCTTAATTAAAGGGAAAAGTTGGATTCGAATAATAATAAAACTTTTAACTAAAAAGGGATAGATTTCGCATATACTTATCCTTATATTGTGTCAATATGAGAATATCCTTCCTAAATTCTTTATCCAAACCTATTGTATTGATAATTTACTTAGGTTTTCCCAAGATCCTGGTCACTATTCCAAATTCAATTATTTTACTATTCCGAAGACAATGAAAATAAGTAGGACTCAAAAATTGGGGTTTCTATTGATGCCTTGAATAACATGTAGTTTCTCTATAGACAAAAAACAAAGAAGAAAAAAAGGGAATTCTGTTTCGGGACCAAGCCAAACAGGATTGCTGTGCCATAGGAAGGATAGCTATACTAATTTGGTATACTCAAAATACACCTTTGGTACCAAATTGACAATCTCACAAGGATGAAATATCAGTAATTTTCTATTTACTGGTTGATCCCATCTTTTACGGAATCAATTCCTTTTTTGAATGTACAAAAATTCGGGGAGCTCGGCATGTCTGGAAGCACGGGAGAACGTTCTTTTGCTGATATTATTACCAGTATTCGCTACTGGGTTATTCATAGCATTACTATACCTTCCCTATTCATTGCGGGTTGGTTATTTGTCAGTACGGGTTTAGCTTATGACGTGTTTGGAAGTCCTCGGCCAAACGAATATTTCACGGAAAGTCGACAAGGAATTCCATTAATAACCGACCGTTTTGATTCTTTAGAACAACTAGATGAACTTAGTAGATCCTTTTAGGAGGCCCCCAATGACCATAGATCGAACCTATCCTATTTTTACAGTGCGATGGCTAGCTGTTCACGGATTAGCTGTACCCACGGTTTTTTTCTTGGGATCAATATCAGCAATGCAGTTCATCCAACGATAAACTAAATTCCAACTATAGAACTATGACACAATCAAACCCGAATGAACAAAATGTTGAATTGAATCGTACCAGTCTATACTGGGGTTTATTACTTATTTTTGTACTTGCTGTTTTATTTTCCAATTACTTCTTCAATTGAGAGAAAGGTAGAGAATAGTAAGAATTCTCTTATCCCATTTGGAAGGATACCATCCTTATAACTATCCATGACTGTTTTTGTCTCTAGCACGACCACTTGAGAAAATGTGGAGGAAAGTGGGGGAAATGGCCGATACTACAGGAAGAATTCCTCTTTGGCTGATAGGCACTGTAACCGGTATTCTTGTGATTGGTTTAATAGGTGTTTTCTTTTACGGTTCGTATTCTGGATTGGGTTCATCTCTATAGTAATTGGAGGAGCCAGATTGTAAACATGAAAAAGTAGGAGCTTAGCGGGTCCTTACCCCCTTTTATCTGATTAGAGCGGAAAGGACCCGCGGAATTCTTATAACGTGATTTTAATTTATTCCATAATCTATAAATTGGTTACCTATTTTTATTTGTAACAATAACAAAGAGAAAGCCTTTGCTTTGATGGTTAGAATCCTTCTATTTCTTTTTTTGTTTGCTAATAATGTTAGTGAAGCAATCCGTTGGTGGGTTTAAAGCGCCTGCTTTTCGCCCATAAAATTGATTTACTTCACTCTTATGAAGCAACAACAAAGAGTGGATAAATTAAGGATTCATCCAATATTTTATTCCACGAAGGAAGTGTCCTGCAAATCTTTGATTTAGTTTAGAGTAATAAACTAATAAAACCTTAATCAAAACCACTCCATTAACCTAAAAAAGTACCCTTTAATGGAAGGGAAGGGTATACTTTTTTTTTACAAAATTTCTGTAAGTTCGAAGTTGAACTTAATTGAAAAAGTCAAGCAATTCTATCTGCTCACAAAAAATTTGTCCCCCGCCATACTTTCTTTCCCTCTGTTTGTCCACTACCGCGTCAAACCTAAGCAAAGGAAGTCCAAGAGACAGACCCGAATAAAGAATAAATAGTAATCTTTCGCAAAACAAATAAGAAGAAAAAGGATTCTTACTTCAGTACAAGAAGAATTGACACAAGAAAAAGGTAAAAAAGCCTTTTTCTTGTGCCTAATAGAAGATTACGAAGACCTGCAATTCCTCCTAAAAGGACTTGTTCCTTTTATTGTTCTCGCCTCTGCCTTGGATTCTCTTCTTTTGCATGAAATAGAAATAAGGAATTCCAGAAATCGAGACTTTTTACCAACTTAATGGTAAGAAATCCCGGGATCTAGAAATTCATTTCGTACAATTGAACCTTTTCAAACTGTTTCTTTTTGAGAACCAAAAAGACTTGTGCTAAAATAACAGATGCGAAAAAGAACAAAAGGCCTTGGACGCGTAATGGATCCTGAAGCACTATTTCCGCATCCCCCTGACCAAACCCTCCCACATTAGGATTGCTTGTTAATGGTTGATCAAGCTTGATTGATTCCCCCTCTGAAACAAGAAGTTCTGGCCCGGGAGGTATAATATCAATCACTTGGCGCCCATCCGACGCATCAACTATGGATATTTCATATCCCCCCTTTTCTTTACGTAGTATTTTTTTTACTATACCTGTTGACGTAGCATTATAAACTGTATTGTTACTCTTGCTACCATCGGGATAGATCTGTCCCCTTCCTCGGTTTCCCCCTACATATATGGGATATTTTAAGAAATGGACGTCTTTTTTTGTAGCGGGATCGGGGGAAAGAATGGGAAAGACAATTTCACTATATTTCTTACCGGGAACAGGGCCTATCACAAGAATATTTTTTTTATTGGGACGATAACTCTGAAAAGAGAGATTTCCTATCTTTTCTTTCAACTCAGGAGAAATACGGTCAGGCGGTGCTAATTCGAATCCCTCAGGCAAAATAAGAACAGCACCCACATTTAACCCTCCCTTTTTCCCGTTAGCAAGAACTTGTTTCAGCTGCATATCATAAGGGATTCGAAGAACTGCTTCAAATACAGTATCAGGAAGCACAGCTTGGGGAACTTCAATATCCACGGGCTTATTAGCTAAATGGCAGTTGGCACATACAATTCGTCCAGTTGCTTCCCGCGGGTTTTCATAACCCTGCTGCGCAAAAATGGGATATGCATTTGAAGTAGATGTCCGAGTTATTACGTATATCATGATCGATACAGAAATCGATCGAATCATCTGTTCCTTTAACCAAGAAAAATTCTTTCTATTTTCCATGTCCAATCGCGGATCCCGGAATTTCTACAATAAATTAGATAGGTAGCTAAGTTAATCTAGTTCCCTATACACGAGTCTGTTGCCACTCTACTGCAATAATTGTACTGGAATGATGAATACCTTAAGCAGGTAGAAATAGAAAGAATTTTGCTAAAAAGAAAAAGGTCTTTCTTTCTAAAGGAAAAAAAATGCTAATTTTATTAATATTAGGAAAGCCAATTATGCTTCACTAATTGAATGATAAATGACTACAAGCGAAGGAGATAGGCGGTTTAAACAAAAAAAGACCCAAAATTTTAAACACGTGTCTAGAATCACAGGAAAACTACAAACAAAAATAGTGAAAATTAGCTCGTTAGGAGCCCATCCAAGATCGTTGTAGACCCAACGAATTAGTAGTTCCCAACCGCGGGTGGAGTGAAATCCAACAAAAAAATCCGTAACTAAAAGAATAAAAAAAGCTTTTATTGAGTCATTTAAGTTATAGAAGAATTCCTGAACCCAAGAATTCAAAATAACAAGTTCCTCTTTACCCAGAAAAAAAGAACCACTTAGAATAGCCAAACAGATTATATTTGTTGAGAAATGCAAAATGATATGGAGATGGTCCTCATTATCTATTTTGGCCAATTGTATTATTTCCTCGTATATTCCTATAGGAGGTTTTTGTACATGTGTCTTCGGTTTCTCTTTTATCATTTCGTCCAAGAGAAAAAGCTCTTCTAATTCTATGAATCCTTCTAGAATCTTTTTCTCTTGAATATTCGTTAAGAGAGTTTCAGGTTGTCTGGTATTCCACCAATTCTTAATCCAAAGTTCCAGACATTTGTTAAAAGAGAAAGAGACTCCCCAGGGCAAAAGTACGATAAATACAAGATATAGGAAAGAAGGCAATGCTTTCTTTTTTTTCATTTTTGATATGTAAATTGAGTTGTTAATGAATCCGCTTCATTCGCAGACTCTATATGATATTTCTTTTTTTGTTGAAGCAAAAATTCTATAACAAGGTTTGAGACCTTGTGTTTGTATCTATTTCTCTTTTTGTATACTAGTGGAATTTCATTGTATTGGGTTCTTTCTTAGATGGAAATGGAGTGGAATAGAGAAATAGAATAAAAAAAGCCCTTTCTTTCATATGAAAAGGGAAGAATATTAGGCCATATATCTCACTTGGACAAAACAAATTAGAAGCAATTTTCTCTTATCCTCGGTTGTTCCTTCCTTTAGATAAATACTCGAAAATACCCTTACAATTAAAATTAAAAAAATTGCAATTGGTACTCAAAATACTTCAATAGGTACGTGCAAGAAATAGGCCAATTCGGCAGCTTTTTGTTCAATTTCTCGTGGAGTAAAAAACTTCTCATCAGTACGAGTCAAGGGAATGACCCCCTGCCCACGTATTTCCATATAAAGGATACGACGAGGATAAAGACCCTCTTTAACCTGAATTCTAATTGATTGGATATCCCGCACAAGGAATCGAAGGAAGATGCGACGTTTTATTCCAGGGAATCCCCAACGAAAAATGCACACTATTCCCTCTTTTCTATCAAATCGGTCATAACCACTGCCTACATTCCACAAAATAGTGCACCACAAATAAGAGCTAATGAATAGTCCCGCGATTCCGTAGAAAGACATCACGACCCCCTGTGGAAAAAATAGAATTTGTTGAGATGGAAGTACAGATATCATATTCTTACCAAGATAACTAGAAGCCCCAACCGCTAAGAATCCTAATGAACCTAGAAAAAGAATACAGGCCCAGAAAAAATTACTTCTTTTTCGAGAACCTTTTAGAAGTTCTATCCATATGTGTTCTGATCGCCAATTCATATTAGATATACTAAATCCAGCAGCGGTTAATTGAAATTGAGAGAATAAGCTAAATGATTTTGACTTTACTTTTTTTGATTCTGAAATCGCCTTCAGCAGCTAGTACCCCTGTGAAATAATTGGTTAGATACATTGACTTTCTATTCAAAAAAATTCCAGGATTCACTTAAAAAAACTCGCTATACCCGGCTACCCGTATGTATGCATTTATGCTCATAGCCTATATTCGCATCCATAGACGTTTTTCATTTGTGTGTATAAAGAGCTACATACCCTATCATATTAATATATTACTTACACTACAAAATTTTTATATTATAATCCTGGAAATACATTGAGCAAATTTGTCCCCGTCGGTTCTAGACAATCTTATTTTTCTGCACATAAAGAAATAAAGAAGACATTGCAATTGCCGGAAACACTAAGCCTACTAAAGGCACGAAAATAGCGGGTAAGTTTAAATCTGTCATAGAATAGGTGTCTCAATTCCAATTTACTATTTCTATCTATTCAAAATATATTTTAAGATTCTTATGATATAATTAAGTATATCTATTATAAGGAATATTGACTATTGTATTTTTGAGTTTGCAAAATAAAGACTTTTTATAGATAAATAATACTAACTAAAGTATTCTATAAAAGTATTCTATATCTCTAAAAAAATGAATGGAATGGATAATTGGATTTTTCTTTTTCCATTCTCATGGCCTTTCTATCTTTCTAATCGAATTTGAAATTGGATTCAAAAGAAAGAAATTGTGAAAATAAAAGAAATACCTCTTTCAGAATACCCTTTAATTTAAATTTTAAAAGTAGAAGTGGAATAGAATATCCGGTTGAAGGGTAATGATCATACGTCTGTAATGCATTGTATGTCCCAGAATAGGTCCCATTCTTCTACCCTTTCGGGGTAGTCGATGGCTATTCACAGCTACTACCTTAACACCAAAGAATAGCTCGACCCAATGCTTTATTTCTGTCTTAGTGAATCCCGATTCGACATTAAAAGTATATTGATTCTTTCCCAATAAACGAAGACTTTTTTCTGTAAATACTGCGTATTTAATTCCATTATCGTATGATAATACTCTCTTTTGATTTGTATTTTTTTATTGTATTATACCTTTCTATATTCTAGATATATAGAATAGAAGAATCTCGATTTGGCAAGTCTCATGATCGTATCAAGATATATTTAAATTTGGCTCGATCTTTATAAAAGATAAAAGATCGAGCCAAATTTAATTGCAATCAATTAGAAGAATAAAGAAGAATTACTGCATTTCATAACTCATTTTTTCTCTACCTATTTCGCTTCTTCATCAATGGTATCTACCGGCTTGAAGTCGAATGTGATCGCTTTCCATACTTCACAAGCTGCGGCTAGTTCAGGACTCCATTTGCAAGCTGCTCGGATAATTTCATTACCTTCACGAGCAAGATCGCGCCCTTCGTTACGAGCTTGTACACAGGCTTCTAAAGCCACCCGATTAGCTGCTGCACCTGGTGCATTCCCCCAAGGATGTCCTAAAGTTCCTCCACCAAATTGTAATACGGAATCATCTCCAAAGATTTCGGTCAGAGCTGGCATATGCCAAACATGAATACCCCCCGAAGCCACCGGTATAACACCTGGCATGGATACCCAGTCCTGCGTGAAAAAGATACCGCGAGAACGATCTTTTTCAATATAATCATCGCGCAATAAATCAACAAAACCTAAAGTCATTTCGCGTTCCCCTTCTAACTTACCTACTACTGTACCGGAGTGGATATGATCTCCCCCAGACATACGCAATGCTTTAGCTAATACACGGAAATGCATACCATGATTTTTCTGTCTATCAATAACTGCATGCATTGCTCGATGAATGTGAAGAAGTAGGCCGTTGTCGCGGCAATAATGAGCCAAAGTAGTATTTGCGGTGAATCCTCCAGTTATGTAGTCATGCATTATAATAGGAACCCCTAATTCCCTCGCAAATACAGCTCTCTTAATCATTTCTTCGCATGTACCCGCAGTCGCATTCAAGTAATGCCCCTTGATTTCGCCGGTTTCGGCTTGTGCTTTATAAATTGCTTCGGCACAAAAGACAAAACGGTCTCTCCAGCGCATAAATGGTTGTGAGTTTACGTTTTCATCATCTTTGGTAAAATCAAGTCCACCGCGTAGACACTCATAACATGCTCTACCATAATTTTTTGCGGATAATCCCAATTTTGGTTTAATAGTACATCCCAATAAAGGACGACCATACTTGTTCAACTTATCCCTTTCAACTTGGATACCATGAGGCGGACCTTGGAAAGTTTTTGCATAAGCAGCAGGAATTCGTAGATCCTCCAAACGTAGAGCACGTAGGGCTTTGAAACCAAATACGTTACCTACAATGGAAGTAAACATGTTAGTAACAGAACCCTCTTCAAATAGATCTAATGGATAAGCTACATAACAGATATATTGACTGTCTTCCCCAGGAACGGGTTCGATGTGATAGCATCGTCCTTTGTAACGATCAAGACTGGTAAGTCCATCAGTCCAAACAGTTGTCCATGTACCAGTAGAAGATTCCGCAGCTACTGCAGCCCCTGCTTCTTCGGGCGGAACCCCGGGCTGAGGAGTTACTCGGAATGCTGCCAAGATATCAGTATCCTTGGTTTCGTATTCCGGGGTGTAGTAAGTCAATTTATAATCTTTAACACCAGCTTGAAATCCAACACCTGCTTTAGTTTCTGTTTGTGGTGACATAAGTCCCTCCCTACAACTCATGAATTAAGAATTCTCACAACGACAGGGTCTACTCGATATGGACTAAGCATAAATGAAACCTTTGCAAAAATCTTAAAAAAAAGATATTCAATTAATATCAACTCATTAAATAAAAAAGGGAGTATGCTTGCGTTATTAATGAATATGGTTCATTCATATATAATGCGTACACCCTGTGTACGTTCTATCCTATAGGAATTCTACTATAGGAATTCGATAGGAATTGAGTTATTGTTATGGTAAGTTAACATGGTTCATTATTAAACCATAGATTTGATTCACCAAATCCATCATTATTGTATACTCTTTGATAGATATAGCGCAACCCAAACTAATCCCTTAATCCTTATTTTACAATTTTATAAGTTCTTATCTTAATAAGCCCCTTTCCTATTTTGAATCTAAATACCTAAATACTAAGAAAATTCTCTGTTGACAGCAATCTATGCTTCACAGTAGTATATATTTTGTATATCGAAGTCCTAGACAGGAAAGTAGAAGAGACAAAGATCCTTGACAAAAGGAAAAATGTCTATGAAAAAAAAGATTGATTGAACTTTCCACCGGACTCATTCCATGAGTAAACGAGTGAATGGGATTCGCTTAGGCAACGAAATCAAGTGCTAGTCCCCTTTTCGTTTTTATTGAATTAACTAATTCATTTCCTTTTAACTTTTTGATTTTTGGATATTTTTTTTATTTGATTTGGCATTATTCAACAAGAAAAAAAAAAAATAAAAATTTCGACAAATTCCTTTTTTTATAATTATGTGATAATTATGAGAACCAATCCTACTACTTCGCGTCCCGGGGTTTCCACAATTGAAGAAAAAAATGCAGGACGTATTGATCAAATTATTGGACCCGTGCTGGATATCACTTTTCCCCCGGGCAAGTTGCCTTATATTTATAACGCTTTGATAGTCAAGAGTCGGGACACTGCCGATAAGCAAATTAATGTGACTTGTGAGGTACAACAATTATTAGGAAATAATCGAGTTAGAGCTGTAGCTATGAGTGCTACAGACGGGTTGATGAGAGGAATGGAAGTTATTGACACAGGAGCTCCTCTTAGTGTTCCGGTCGGTGGAGCTACTCTCGGACGAATTTTTAACGTTCTTGGGGAGCCTATTGACAATTTGGGTCCTGTAGATACTAGTGCAACATTCCCTATTCATAGATCTGCGCCTGCCTTTATTGAGTTAGATACGAAATTATCTATCTTTGAAACAGGTATTAAGGTGGTCGATCTTTTAGCTCCTTATCGGCGTGGAGGAAAAATCGGACTATTTGGGGGGGCAGGAGTAGGTAAAACAGTACTCATCATGGAATTAATCAATAACATTGCTAAAGCTCATGGAGGCGTATCCGTATTTGGCGGAGTAGGGGAACGGACTCGGGAAGGAAATGATCTTTATATGGAAATGAAGGAATCCGGAGTAATTAATGAAAAAAATATTGAGGAATCAAAGGTCGCTCTAGTCTATGGACAAATGAATGAACCGCCGGGAGCTCGTATGAGAGTTGGGTTAACTGCCCTAACTATGGCAGAATATTTTCGAGATGTTAATAAGCAAGACGTGCTTTTATTCATCGATAATATCTTTCGTTTTGTTCAAGCAGGATCGGAGGTATCCGCCTTATTAGGGAGAATGCCCTCTGCAGTGGGTTATCAACCTACCCTTAGTACAGAAATGGGTTCCTTACAAGAAAGAATTACTTCTACCAACAAGGGATCGATAACTTCGATCCAAGCTGTTTATGTACCTGCGGACGATTTGACCGACCCTGCTCCTGCCACAACATTTGCACATTTGGACGCTACTACCGTACTTTCCAGAGGATTAGCTTCCAAGGGTATTTATCCCGCAGTAGACCCGTTAGATTCAACCTCAACTATGTTACAGCCTCGGATCGTTGGCAAGGACCATTATGAAACTGCGCAAAGAGTTAAAGAAACTTTACAACGTTACAAGGAACTTCAGGACATTATTGCAATTCTTGGGTTGGATGAATTATCGGAGGAGGATCGTTTAACTGTAGCAAGAGCACGAAAAATTGAGCGGTTCTTATCACAACCGTTCTTTGTGGCAGAAGTTTTTACCGGTTCTCCAGGAAAGTATGTTAGTCTTGCAGAAACAATTAGGGGGTTTCAACTAATCCTTTCAGGAGAATTAGATGGCCTACCCGAACAGGCTTTTTATTTGGTGGGGAACATCGATGAAGCTAGCACGAAAGCTATAAACTTAGAAGAGGAGAACAAATTGAAGAAATGAAATTAAATCTTTATGTACTGACTCCTAAACGAATTATTTGGGATTGTGAAGTGAAAGAAATCATTTTACCTACTAATAGCGGCCAAATTGGTGTATTACCAAACCACGCCCCCATTAACACAGCTGTAGATATGGGTCCTTTGAGAATACGCCTCCTCAACGACCAATGGTTAACGGCGGTTTTGTGGAGTGGTTTTGCAAGAATAGTTAATAATGAGATCATCATTTTAGGAAATGATGCAGAACTGGGTAGTGACATTGATCCAGAAGAAGCTCAACAGGCACTTGAAATAGCCGAAGCTAACTTGAGTAGAGCTGAGGGTACGAAAGAATTGGTTGAAGCAAAGCTAGCTCTCAAACGGGCTAGGATACGAGTAGAGGCTATCAATTGGATTCCCCCATCCAATTGAAGATAATCCAAAGGTTTCGTTGATACAAAGAAAAAGTAAAGAAGGGTAGAAAAAGTTATTAGATAGCGAAGCGAAGTAAGTCCAATGCTATCTAGTAATTTTTCTACCTACCTACCTACTATTGGATTTGAACCAATGACTCCCGCCGTATGAAAGCAGTACTCTAACCACTGAGTTAAGTAGGCAATTTATTATCACAAAAGAAGCCGTATTACTTCGATCGATTATAGATCGAATCCTTTTTATAAGCAATACCGCTCCTTTATTGGTATGGTATGTAGTAAATAGATCAAAGGGATATCTTATGGGATTCAAGAATATTCATCTTGACAAGAAATTATCTATATGGTAAGATATCTCTGACAAGGGCTATAGCTCAGTTCGGTAGAGCAACTCGCTTACACGTGCGCCAATGCTTTTCAAGGGAATTTATTATGCAATGAACATAATTGACCTTATTGCAAAATCAATGTCTTACTTCATGGATTCGAGAGAATAGGAGAACAGTAGCCTGACAAACAGTCGATTCAGTCCGATTCGGGTGCCAATTCTGGTGCCTAATCAAATAGAACGTCTATCGATTTGCTAGTTGATAAGGTAAATATCCAGCCCACTCAATGCTAGGCATAATGAGGATAAGGGCCTCCAAAAAACTTCTTTTCGTTCTATGAACTTTAAGGTGTATGAAGTCTCATAGTCAACTCTTGCAGTGGAACGATAGAGACTCCATTTCACTTAGGTTGATTTAATTTAGGCCGGAGGCAGACCTAAGTCAAGGTAATCCTCCTTTGAAACACTTTGGTATTGCTCCTAGATAGATCGATCATGATACAAATAAATCAATCAGAGCACAGGGAGCCATCTTATTATCTTTCCGTAAAGAAAAACTATGGCGGATTAACTGATCTTTACATCAGTTGATGAAAGAGCCCAATGCAGAAAAATGCATGTTGGGTCTTTAAAACAGTTCGAATCATTTTGATAATAATCCGTTTGATCTGTTTTACCGAGAAGGTCTACGGTTCGAATCCGTATAGCCCTACTAAATAGATATGTCTTTTTTTTTTAGATTTTAGGATGGATATCCTGTGTTTCCTTTAGTATAGTTTTCTTTTCCTTATTAAAAAAAACTTGTTTATAGACTCGACGGTCGCTTGCGACCTAGAATTGAGAGAAAAGCATTACCATAGGCTCATTTATCGAAAATCATAGAGACAGGAAAAGAAAAAAGAATTTGATCAAATCAATAGAAGGAAAGATGCCTTATCTGATTTGAATTCCATCCTTCTTCAAATAAAACAGGATATGCTCTAAGTCCCGAGACTTTCTTATAATGACTGGAACGATTTGCTCCATTTTGCGAATTCCTATTTTGTTTGAAGTATATTACTATAATATACATTATGTAAAAATGGACATTATCTAAATAGATCTACTTTAAATAGAAAAAGAAAAAATCGAAAGAAAATAAAAAGAAAGAGTAAATAATAAAACAGGATATTTTGTTTCATAATTCTGCAATAGAGTTTTTTTTTTAGTATTATTCCTCATTAGGTTGCATACAGAGGACTGAAACATGCCACTGAAAGACTCTACTGAGACAAAAAGATGGGCTGTCAAAAAGGTAGAGGAGGTAGGATGGGCAGTTGGTCAGATCTAGTATGGATCATACATGGACGATAGTTGGAGTCGGCGGCTCTCCTAGGCTTCCCTCATCTGGGATCCCTGGGGAAGAGGATCAAGTTGGCCCTTGCGAATACCTTGATGCACTATCTCCCTTCAACCCTTTGAGCGAATCGAATTAGTAGTAAGTATTTTCTTTTTTTTTAATAGTCTCTGACTATCCTTAAATAAAGGATAGAGCAATTCTTTTTTCTAGAGATTCTAGAGAAAACGAGACAAAGTGAAGCAAAAGAGTTTTCTTTGTATAAGAATTAGGTATATACCATATCTAAATAGAATGGAAATCCAAAAAAAAGATAGTGGGGATTCCATTGGATGAATCCTTAAGAAAGACATGACACAAAAGAAACAAAAGCTAAAGTAAGCGCTCCTTGGTTTGAGCAAAGGAGATTCTTGTTTCACCGAGGAAAAGAGAGAAATTATGGATAAATTGACAATACCAACTGAATTGACTAATTTCAGTTCTGCCTATTCCACATTAATGGGAGTACATTTATGTTCCTGCTTCACGAATATGATATTTTTTGGACATTTCTAATAATAGCAAGCCTTATTCCTATTTTGGTATTTTGGATTTCAGGGCTTTTAGCCCCGAGTAGTGAAGGACCAGAGAAGCTTTCTAGTTACGAATCGGGTATAGAACCAATGGGGGGTGCTTGGTTACAATTCCGAATACGCTATTACATGTTTGCACTAGTTTTTGTTGTTTTTGATGTGGAAACGGTCTTTCTCTACCCTTGGGCAATGAGTTTTGATGTATTGGGTGTATCCGTTTTTATCGAAGCTTTCATTTTCGTGCTTATCCTAGTTGTTGGTTTAGTTTATGCATGGCGAAAAGGAGCCTTGGAATGGTCTTAACCGAATATTCAGACAAAAAAAAAAAAGAAGGAAAAGATTCTATTGAGACAATCATGAGTTTGATTGAGTTTCCGTTACTTGACCAAACAAGTTCCAATTCCGTTATTTCAACTACACCAAATGATCTTTCAAATTGGTCAAGACTCTCCAGTTTATGGCCCCTTCTATATGGTACCAGTTGTTGTTTCATTGAATTTGCTGCATTAATAGGCTCAAGATTCGACTTTGATCGTTATGGATTGGTACCAAGATCAAGTCCTAGGCAAGCGGACCTAATTTTAACAGCCGGTACGGTAACAATGAAAATGGCTCCCTCTTTAGTGCGATTATATGAGCAAATGCCTGAACCAAAATACGTCATTGCTATGGGAGCCTGTACTATTACAGGGGGGATGTTCAGTACGGATTCCTATAGTACTGTTCGAGGGGTTGATAAGTTAATTCCTGTGGATGTCTACTTGCCGGGTTGCCCACCTAAACCAGAGGCTGTTATAGATGCCCTAACAAAACTTCGTAAGAAGATATCGCGAGAAATTGTTGAGGATCGAACTCTATGTCAAAGTCAAAAGAAAAATCGATGTTTTACTACCAGTCACAAACTTTATGTTCGGCGCAGTACTCATACCGGAACTTACGAGCAAGAATTGCTCTATCAATCACCATCTACTTTAGATATATCTTCTGAAACTTTTTTCAAATCCAAAAGCCCAGTATCTTCCTCCAAATTAGTGAATTAAGAGGGGTTCTTTTGTGCAGAAAAAAAAAGAGCAGTGCAATCTTTCAAACTTACATTTGAAATGTGAAATATTTATACAAAGGGGGGGAGATCAAGACAATGCAGCAGGGGTGGTTATCTAATTGGCTAGTCAAACATGAGGTCGTTCATAGATCTTTGGGCTTCGATCATCGAGGAATAGAGACTTTACAAATAAAAGCAGGGGATTGGGATTCCATTGCGGTCATTTTATATGTATATGGTTACAATTATTTACGTTCCCAATGTGCTTATGACGTAGCACCCGGTGGATCTTTAGCTAGCGTGTATCATCTTACGAGAATACAGTATGGTATAGATAACCCAGAAGAAGTATGCATAAAAGTCTTTACCCAAAAAGATAATCCTAGAATCCCATCTGTCTTCTGGGTTTGGAGAAGTGCTGATTTTCAAGAACGCGAATCTTATGATATGGTGGGAATTTCTTATGATAATCATCCGCGCCTTAAACGTATCTTAATGCCTGAAAGTTGGATAGGCTGGCCCTTACGTAAGGATTATATAACCCCTAATTTCTATGAAATACAAGATGCCCATTGAATGATAATAAATTCATGGTCATTTATGCAACACAACTCTCGATTTTATTCAAGTCACGGAATATTTTGCTATTCTGTTCCTAGACGAAACGAAATACCTAGTATATTCTAATTACTTCCTATTATACAAAAAGGTCCAGATAGACTGATCAAAAAAGGGCTTCATTTTGATTTTCCAATTTGGAAAATCACATATTCATTTCCTTCGTATGAACAGAAAAATACAATGACTAAAAGAAGTTCTTACCACGAACTTTGTACCGCGCACATTATTTAGAACAACTAGGAAAGTAAGTATCAAGAAAAAAAAAATATTCTTCGGAATAGCAGAATAAAAAATTAATAAGAAATGAAAAAATGAAGCGAAGCAAAGGGGTCCTAATCTCACCTCCTTCTATACTATAAAGAAAAGAACCAGAGATTTTAACACTTTTTTTAAAAGAAGTGTCTAGAGATTTATCTACTTAGTGTATATGTATACTATCTAGATTATTAAAAAATATGTACCCCAATGCATCTCGAGGTATTTGTATCAATATCTATTTGGTAGATCCTTTTTTCTGTGCCAGGAACCAGATTTGAACTGGTGACACGAGGATTTTCAGTCCTCTGCTCTACCAACTGAGCTATCCTGACCCTTTCTTGTGCATCATCCTAGTAGAGTATTTGCATCTATGTCAATTAAAGGGACTAAAAAATTAATAAAGTATTCCATTCCTAATTTGGAAATGGAGGGGAGAGTCCTATGCATTGTGGACGGCTTACTTAATAATACTTATAAATTGAATTAATAATTGAGATTTTTTTGCGGATACTCTAATAAAAAAGAAATCTATTTAATGAATAGGATAAGATCTATTGAGTTTCCCTCGCACTCCTTTGTGAAAGAGTATAATGAGAAAGCTAATGAATCTTGAACCCATTGATAAAAGAGAAAATAGGATAAGATAAATACTGTGGTTAGGGAATAAAGTAGGGTTTGGGGATAGAGGGACTTGAACCCTCACGACTTATAAAGTCGACGGATTTTCCTTTTACTAGAAATTTCATTGTTGTCGGTATTGACATGTAGAATGGGACTCTCTCTTTATCCTCGTCTGATTAATCCTCTTTTTAAAAGATCTCAAAAACAATGAATTGAAGGATTTGATTACTCAATATTCGAGTGGAATGGATTCACACTAATTATAAAAAAATTCAGAATTTTCCATTTCAAAATCTTCTTAATTTCATTCTAAAAATAAATAAATAAATAAAGAACCTATACTACATTATGGTATGGGTTCTGTGATTAATCGTTTGCTATGTCAGTATCTATACGTGTGTATTAGATGTATAAAGCCCTTCTTTCTCTAATTTAGTAATTTAGAGGGAGTTTCACTACCAACACAACGTAATTGTAATTACACCTCGATTCGTTAGAACAGCTTCCATTGAGTCTCTGCACCTATCCTTTTCCTTTGGGTTCTAGTTTGAAGAACTACTTGCTTTTTCAAAAAAGGGATTTGGCTCAGGATTGCCCATTTTTCATTCCAGGGTTTCTCTGAATTTGGAAGTTACCACTTAGCAGGTTTCCATACCAAGGCTCAATACAATCAAGTCCGTAGCGTCTACCGATTTCGCCATATCCCCTTTGTCCTTTTTTTTCTTTGAAACTTGTATTCTTTGTGTAATTTCCTACATCTCTTAGTTTTTTTTTTGAATCATCGAATTCATTATTCGACGTAGTCTAGCAGCTCGTCTCTATTCAAGAGACCCCGCTTATTGCAATTCAGAATTGAATTGATTCTACCGTTGATATATTTGCAATTCAATCGGAATCAATATATCCAAAAGTTTTTCTCTCCCCCACCCCTTTCTTTCCCTTTTTAGGATATTCCAAATCATACTATAACGCTTGATATTCATTCTTTTTTTTTTCTAAGTAGAATTTCAAATTTCGAACTAGTTAATAACTAAGATTAATAATTAAGATCTGTCGTTTTACATATTTCCTATATATATTTCTATTTGTTACACTATCTCTGTTATGTAAGCCCACTTAGCTCAGAGGTTAGAGCATCGCATTTGTAATGCGAGGGTCATCGGTTCAAATCCGATAGTCGGCTTTTTTCTCTACTGATGTTCCATGAACAAGAATCTCTTTTTTTTCTCCGAATTAAATGGAGAACCTAGAGTCCATTAGGTCGTTCTATCTTACAATTTTACTAGATACAAAACATTAAAATAAATAATATATATACAAAAAATCCAGATGTTGATGAAATTCCATTTTTTGTGGTACTTTTAGTAGATTTTACTATGTTTATCCTTTAGTTTAATTCAGTTTTAATTTCGATGTATTCTGTAATGTAAATACAATGAAATTTATTGTGTAAAATGTAATTTCAATAAAAAAAGGAGTCTTCATGTCCCGTTATCGAGGACCTCGTTTAAAAAAAATACGCCGTCTGGGAGCTTTACCAGGACTCACTAGAAAAACACCTAAATCCGGAAATAATCTGAAAAAGAAATTCCATTCTGGGAAAAAAGAGCAATATCGTATTCGTCTTCAAGAAAAACAGAAATTACGTTTTCATTATGGTCTGACAGAACGACAATTACTTAGATATGTACATATCGCTGGAAAAGCAAAAAAGTCAACAGGTCAAGTTTTACTACAATTACTTGAAATGCGTTTGGATAATATTGTTTTTCGATTGGGTATGGCTTCAACCATTCCTGGGGCCCGGCAATTAGTTAATCATAGACATATTTTAGTTAATGGTCGTATAGTTGATATACCAAGTTTTCGTTGCAAACCCCGAGATATTATTACTACTAAGGATAACCAAAGATCAAAACGTCTGGTTCAAAATTCTATTGCTTCATCCGATCCGGGCAAATTGCCAAAGCATTTGACGGTTGATACATTGCAGTATAAAGGACTAGTACAAAAAATCCTAGATAGAAAGTGGGTCGGTCTGAAAATAAATGAGTTGTTAGTTGTAGAATATTACTCTCGTCAGACTTGAGCTTAACGCAAAAGGAAGGGTTCATAGAATTTTTTCCCCTTCCCCTTTCCCCGAACTAAATCGACCTAAGGCTCTTAATTCCTATTTTCCCATTCAGCTAGCAGAAATAGATTAACCTTAGGATCTTTTTTCTTTTTTGTTTTATATTTTACATACCAAAGTAATTTGCTTTAGAGAATTCTATTAAATAAAGGTATTATTGTTCCAATAAATTGTTATTTGATTTGATACATTGTGATCGGTAACGTTGATGAATTAAGAGAAACGGAAAGAGAGGGATTCGAACCCTCGGTAAACAAAAGTCTACATAGCAGTTCCAATGCTACGCCTTGAACCGCTCGGCCATCTCTCCTACATAACTTATTATGGAAAATAAACTGAGTGAATAGCGAGTTTTTGTATTCCTGCAGTACAGGTACAGCCACAATCGTTCGCGGATTTCGGGGCTCTATTGGAAAAATTCTTTTTTTTATTTAAGTGTAAGGATCCTTTATTTTATTTTTTACTAGGAATTCTGCCTCCTCAAAAGTTTTTCTTTTTGGAAAAACCAAATAAAAAGAGAATAGAAGAATCCTTATTATTCCATAAGAAAATAAAGGAACTAAGGAACCCTAGAATTCTATTTGCATAAGGTATGTTACGCCATACAATCTAAATAAAAAAAGGATATGGGATAATTAATGACTTTGAAAGCTGATGACAGAAGTTGTTGTTGAGAAATAGGAAAGTGGAATGAAATCCAATCTTACTCAAATATTTCATATCTCTTCTTGTACAAATAGAAGGAAAAGGAGACAATTTGAGCTGAGTGGAAAATTCATACCTCTCTTATCCATTTAGAGCATATGGAGCGATTTAGAAGTTTTTATGTTATTTTGTGATAGAATGAAAAGAATTCTATATAGAATGGATTGGGAATTATGCCTAGATCCCGTATAAATGGAAATTTCATCGATAAGACCTCCTCGATTGTAGCCAATATTTTATTGCAAATAATTCCGACAACTTCAGGGGAAAAAAGGGCATTTACTTATTATAGAGATGGTGCGATTTGACTCTTTTTTTTTAGCCCTACCCACATCTCAGTCTCACGAGAAAGAGAGGGCGTTCGCATAGAAAGAACAAAATTAGTAAAGGAAACCCACGCTTGGGGAAGGTGAGGTGAACTAACAATTCCTTCTGTCGTGTATCCTCGATTGATGTGGCCTTAGATGCTTCAATTGTAGATTTGAGTATTGAGCGAAAGGTTACACCTACAGGATAGGTTCTGTATTACAGGCTAATCCTACTCGATTAGGACCAATAGGCAGCATAAGGGAAAAAAGCACTACACCTCGAAATAGGAATCAACAAGAGAAAAACTTTGTTAGAAATTAAACCTTTCCTGATCGGTATCAGGATTGGGAAGAGTGGTTGGGATAGCAAACAACCATCAGGTTTGTACGTTGGATACCCTTATAACCATCAAAGGTCGTTGAAGTGGCTAATTCCTCTAAATAGAAGGCGTTGAGAACAAAGAAATTCCTGGAGCTATCGTTTTCCTCTAGCATTAATAGAATTCATTGGTGTTAAGAAAAACCTCTTGGGGGAAGGTTGGCTAGAGATTTCTTGGAAAAATACCAGCCCCTTTCGATCCATAATGAGATGGGACTAATTCTATTTTCATTCGATAGATTTTTTGCTTAGTACTATGTACAGAAGGGAGGAGCCGTATGAGATGAAAACCTCATGTACGGTTTTGGAACGGAGATTTTTTGAATAGAATGAACGACCGTAACGGATGTTGGCTCAATCCGAAGGAAATTATGCGGAAGCTTTGCAGAATTATTATGAAGCTACGCGACTAGAAATTGATCCCTATGATCGAAGTTATATACTATATAACATCGGCCTTATACACACAAGCAATGGAGAGCATACAAAGGCTTTGGAATATTATTTCCGGGCACTAGAACGAAACCCCTTCTTACCGCAAGCTTTTAATAATATGGCCGTGATCTGTCATTACGTGCGACTATCTCCACTATAGAAAGAAAGACGAAAAAAGATGAAATTTTCTAGTATTTACTAGAAAAAGGGCTTTCTACATAGGGATCGTCAAAACAACGATTTTGCCCTATCAGCTGTAGGAAGGAAGAACACTTCACGAGAATCAAAATAAGAAGAAAGTCGAGCCTATACTACTACTCTATGGATAAAGTCTCAAATTGATGGAGAAAGCACCGTAAAGATCAATTAGTGAGCGACTGGGTCGATACAACTAAAAAACACTGCTTAATTATACCATGATATGGGGCAAAATTTAGGAATCTGCTTATGTAATAGAGCCAAATCCACTAAAGGATTAAGCAGCGGTGTAGTATCAGATCCCAAAGATAGTAAGTTCTTTTTTCTTTCTTGTGGGAAAAGTCTTTTTCAAGGATTCTATAGAAATTTCATATATGAAAGACACGAAACCGAGATAGTTACCTTTCAGAAAATTCGAACGAAGGATATAGGTCTATCTATGCTTCATTCTTCTGAAGGTGGGAGAAAAGATCAGACTGATTATTGCTCAAAATTAGGGTTTGAAACTTAGGTAATTAACTTCTTCTGCTTAACCCAAGAAGAAATTGGATCGATTTTTGAGAAATCGAATTCAGTTAAGATAGGGGAAATTAAGATAGCAATTTATGAGCCGTATGAGGTAGGAAACTCTCAAGTACGGTTCTAGGGGAAGGAACTGCCTATTCCGACCGAGGAGAACAGGCCATTCTACAGGGCGATTCGGAAATTGCGGAAGCTTGGTTTGATCAAGCTGCTGAGTATTGGAAACAAGCTATAGCGCTTACTCCGGGAAATTATATTGAAGCACAGAACTGGTTGAAGATTACGAAGCGCTTTGAATTTGAATAAGACTACTCTTCATTTTCATAAAATGGGCGGTTTGATTGTTGATCCATTAATCAAATAATTTTGTTAGGAAGATCGAATCAATAATTTCATTATATCCCTTTCTTCTACCTTTGATTTTAGATCGTTTCGATTTTATATCATATTTCATAGGGATAAACAATAAGGATAGGCTCTAGAACAGAGGTAATAAAGTAAAAAAAATCTTTTTTTGTTATGTCGGGAAAAAATTTTCCAGGATAACAATGTCCGTTAGGCACCTAATCCTTATGTCATAATAGATCCGAACACTCGCCTCGGATTGATTTCACTATATAATTGCTCCAGTGAATAACTAAAAAAAAAAAAAACGGAAGGGCGGTAGATAGTATAATCATAATATCTATCCTTCGAAGATTCACTAAAAAGACAGTTGGCGGGTCTCTTTGTATGTCTTGTCCGGAAAGAGGAGGACTTAATGATTATTCGTTCGCCGGAACCAGAAGTTAAAATTGTTGTGGATAGGGATCCAGTAAAAACATCTTTTGAGGAATGGGCCAGACCCGGGCATTTCTCAAGAACAATAGCTAAGGGCCCCGATACTACCACTTGGATCTGGAACCTACATGCTGATGCTCACGATTTCGATAGTCATACCGGTGATTTGGAGGAGATCTCTCGAAAAATCTTTAGTGCTCATTTCGGTCAACTCTCCATTATCTTTCTTTGGTTGAGTGGCATGTACTTCCACGGTGCCCGTTTTTCCAATTATGAAGCATGGCTAAGCGATCCTACTCACATTGGACCCAGTGCTCAGGTAGTTTGGCCAATAGTAGGGCAAGAAATTTTGAATGGTGATGTAGGCGGGGGTTTCCGAGGAATCCAAATAACCTCGGGTTTTTTTCAGATTTGGCGAGCATCTGGAATAACTAGTGAGTTACAACTCTATTGTACCGCAATCGGTGCATTGATTTTTGCATCGTTAATGCTTTTTGCTGGTTGGTTCCATTATCACAAAGCCGCTCCCAAATTGGCCTGGTTCCAAGATGTAGAATCCATGTTGAATCATCACTTAGCGGGGTTATTAGGACTTGGGTCTCTTTCTTGGGCGGGACACCAAATCCATGTATCTTTACCGATTAACCAATTTCTTGACGCTGGGGTTGATCCTAAAGAGATACCACTTCCTCATGAATTTATCTTGAATCGTGACCTTTTGGCTCAACTTTATCCTAGTTTTGCCGAAGGAGCAACCCCCTTTTTCACCTTGAATTGGTCCAAATACGCAGAATTTCTTACTTTTCGCGGAGGACTAGATCCAATAACCGGCGGCTTATGGTTGAGCGATATTGCGCACCATCATTTAGCTATTGCTATTCTTTTCCTGATCGCTGGTCATATGTATAGGACGAACTGGGGTATCGGTCATGGACTTAAAGATATTTTGGAGGCTCATAAAGGCCCATTTACAGGACAAGGCCATAAGGGTCTCTATGAAATCCTAACAACGTCATGGCATGCTCAATTATCTCTTAACCTAGCTATGCTAGGCTCTACAACTATTGTTGTAGCTCATCATATGTACTCTATGCCCCCCTATCCATACCTAGCTACTGACTATGGTACACAACTTTCCTTGTTCACACACCACATGTGGATTGGCGGATTTTTAATAGTTGGTGCTGCTGCACATGCAGCCATTTTTATGGTAAGAGACTACGATCCAACTACTCGATACAACGATCTATTAGACCGCGTCCTTAGACATCGCGATGCAATCATATCCCACCTTAACTGGGTATGTATATTTCTAGGTTTTCACAGTTTTGGTTTGTACATTCATAATGATACCATGAGTGCTTTAGGCCGTCCCCAAGATATGTTTTCGGATACCGCCATACAATTACAACCCATCTTTGCTCAATGGGTACAAAATATCCATGCTGGCGCGCCTGGCGTAACAGCTCCTGGTGCAACAACAAGTACCAGTTTAACGTGGGGAGGTGGCGAGTTAGTAGCTGTAGGCGGCAAAGTAGCTTTGTTACCTATTCCATTAGGAACCGCAGATTT